TAGGTAAAAGAAATTTCCATCCAAGATTTAATAGTTGGTCCATTCTTAACCTAGGCAAAGTCCATCTTGTTGTGATAGGAATAAAGAGGAACAAATAAGTTTTAGACAACGTAATAAAGATACCAATTGTCGTTCCAAAAACTCCACTGGCTTTATTTATTTCAAAAAGCTCAAGAACGGATATGTATGGAATAGGGATATTCCAACCGCCCAAGTAAAGAACTGTTACAAATAATGAAGAAACTAATAGGTTTAGGTAGGACGCAACATAAAATAAACCAAATTTGATACCCGAATATTCGGTTTGATAACCGGCTACTAATTCTTCTTCTGCTTCTGGTAAATCAAAAGGTAATCTCTCGCATTCTGCTAGGGAAGAAATTAGAAAAACTATAAACCCTATAGGTTGACGCCACAAATTCCAACCCCAAAAACCATATTTTGACTGCGCCTCAATTATATCAACTGTACTTGAACTGTTAGATAATCATAGTCGATGATAACATCACTGTTCCCATCGCTATTACAGAACCGTATATGAGATTTTCACCTCATACGGCTCCTAGGGGGCCATAAATAAATCTAAGGACCGGATTGTATTATTTATCTTGATATGTTTGTAGGATAGATAGGATCAAAATCTATCGGACGGCCCCGAATTAGACCAGCGGAATTCTGTCTGTTATAATATTATATAATAATAAATATAATAATAAATAAATAAAAATAAATAAATAAATATCATAATAAATAAAAAAAAGTACTTCTGAATTGATCTCATCCTTTAAGAATTTTAATCTTCTTTGTTGAGTAATAACTTAATCCTTCAATAAAATACTCCTTGTAGAAATATCAATAGATAGTTCAACCCATCGTTTTTGATTACGACAAAGAATTAGGGTTTAGGAATTAAATTATGACATGAATTCTATCTCTATGAATATGGATATAGACGAATGGGTATAGTAAAGAAAAAAAAAATATCATTTTTATTGTATTTTTATTGTAATTGCATTTTTTCTATTTTTTTTTTTTTCGTTCCTATTCTTCTTTCTGAGAAAAAATAAAGGGGGGGGGCTTATAAAGTAAAGGATTATTTCGTTCCTCATAGTCATTTCTTTAATCGGCGGATAGGAGCATACTCTGGATCGGAATTATGGGGAGTACGGCCTGATCATTTCTACCAATTTAAAGCCCCAATTAGTATTCTTTTTATATTATGTTATGCTGAATCTCCCTTGGGTAATTTACATAATCTCCATTACTAATCCTTTGTGTATCTTGGTGTTCCTAACCATCCACTCAGTTTTGCGCAATCCTCCATTATATTATGGTAATACATATCTCATGTATGGTAATACATACAAACGATAGTAAAAACTCAATACAGTTGATCTTTTGAGCCCGCTTCAAGCCAGGATGACTAATCAACCAATCTTGGGGTAAATGAATGGCTCCTTGTGCTTATGTTTATTTTCGTTTTATTCTTGTACATAGGAAAGGAGACTCAATATTTTTCCTGCGAATATATAAGCTGTTTTTTTTCACTCATATAACTATCTAATTTAGTTCATCAATCTGAATAATGAATAAAAAAATGAAGATATCTATTCAATTAATTCAACCCCTTATCCTAGAAAGAAAAGGACGGGAAAAATTTTATGTTTCAACGAATCGCACGTAGAGATATTGATAACACACATAGAGTTAATGGTATTTCATAACTAATCGATTGAGCAGCAGCTCGTAGACCACCCAAAAAGGAATATTTATTATTTGATCCATATCCTGACATAAGAAGTCCAATGGGGGCAATACTTGAAATAGCAATCCATAAAAAAACCCCAATATTTAGATCAGCTAAAACAAGGTGAGAGTTAAAGGGAATTACTGAATAGCTTAGTAAAATTGATATGACTGCTATGGATGGTCCGATACTGAATAAACGAGTATCCCCTCTAGATGGAAGAAGATTCTCTTTGAAAAGTAGTTTTGTTCCATCTGCTAGAGCTTGAAGAATTCCCAAAGGACCGGCGTATTCAGGTCCAATACGTTGTTGTATCCCTGCGGATATTTCTCTTTCTAACCACACAATTACTAATACGCCTATTGTGATTCCCAATACAGGAGTAAAAATAGGGACAAGTGCCCATATAATTCCATAAACCTCTTTTACGTTTACGGATTCCAATCTGTAAAAAGAATTGATATCTTGTACTTCGGTTGTATCAATTATCATTTCAACGATCAACTTCTCCCATAATGATATCTATGCTACCTAATATTGTCATAATATCAGCCAATTTCATTCTTTTAACTAACTGAGGAAGAATTTGCAAATTGATAAAACCCGGTGGGTGAATTTTCCATCTCCAAGGAAAAGCGCTCTGATCCCCTATCAGAAAAATTCCTAATTCTCCCTTTGGGGCTTCGACTCTCACATAAAGTTCTTGTTTCGGCAATTCAAAGGTGGGAGAAGTTTTTTTACTAATGAATCGATATTCAAAATCATTCCATTCTGGATCTCTTTTTCTATCAAAACGTCGGATTTCAAAATTCTCATAGGGCCCCCCCGGAATTCCTTCCAGAGCCTGTTGAATAATTTTTATGGATTCTGTCATTTCACCGATTCGGACTAAATAACGAGCTAACGAATCTCCTTCTTTTTGCCATTGGACTTCCCAATCAAATTCGTCGTAATATTCATAATGATCAACTTTACGAAGATCCCACTGTATCCCGGAAGCTCGTAGCATTGGTCCTGATAAACCCCAATTTATTGCTTCTTCTCCACCAATAATACCCACTCCTTCAACTCGCGCTAAAAAAATAGGATTTCGCGTAATAAGTTTTTGATATTCAGCAACCCCCGTTAAAAAATAATCGCAGAAATCCAAACATTTATCTATCCAGCCATGAGGTAGATCGGCCGCCACCCCTCCAATACGAAAATAATTATGCATCATTCTCATACCGGTAGCAGCTTCGAATAGATCATATACTAATTCTCTTTCTCTGAAAATATAGAAGAAAGGAGTCTGTGCACCAAGATCTGCCATAAAAGGACCAAGCCATAACAGATGAGAAGCTATACGACTCAACTCCAACATAATTACTCTGATATAGCTGGCTCTTTTAGGTACTTGAATATTTCCCAACTGTTCTGGTCCATTTACAGTTATTGCTTCTGTGAACATGGTAGCTAAATAATCCCAACGTGTTACATAAGGCAGATATTGTATAATTGTTCGGTTTTCCGCAATTTTTTCCATCCCCCTGTGTAAATAACCTAATATTGGTTCACAGTCAATAACATCTTCACCATCGAGAGTAACGATGAGTCGAAGAACACCGTGCATTGATGGATGGTGGGGACCCATATTGACTATCATGAGATCTTTTCTTGTAGCTGGTACATTCATAGGTTTTTCCTCGATTCATTTTTCCATAAATTAATGAAAACGAAAAGAAGTTCATCAAAATTCAAGATCTAATAAATCAAATAATTCAAAAATGACTCTTCAACTTAACAAGTTTTTGACTCTCGAATATCCAACCGATTAATTAATTCTTTATAATGTACTCTATTTTTCTTTGACAAATAAGACAACAGCCGTTGGCGTTTTCCTAGAATTTTCCGTAGACCTCTCTGAGATAAATAATCCTTTCTATGTAATTTCAAATGTGAAGTAAGTTTTTGTACCTTATTGGTGAAACTGACTACTTGAAATTCAACGGATCCCCTGTTTTGTTCTTTTTCTTCTTGTAAAATAATTGAAATGAATGAACTTTTTACCATAAAATCTTCTCCCCTTCCCCCCCTTTTTTTAATTTAAAGATATTTTTCCTTTTTTGAATTTAAAGGTATTTTTTATGTGTGCATCTTTTTGTTTTTATATACCAGTTTTCGATCGTGGATACATATGCATCCTTACCATACTAAAATGCTTACCATTATTGGTATCAAACCAATAGCGATTGGTACAAGTTAAGTTCTCGAATTTATAATTGGTCCAAAGCCAAAGAAACAAATTAAATTTAATTTGTTTTTTTTTATCTCTATCAGGACGTTTGCTTTTATCATCCAAAACGTGACCATAGTTTTTTACGTTATTCTTATTGTAAAATTTTGTGTTTATATTTATATGAATACTATTTGTATATTTCAAATTGATTGTATATTTCGAATTGAAAAAAATTAGAATTCTCGACTCTTTACGATATCCAGGGGATGCAATATTTTCAGGAAGGCGTAAATCATAATGATTTTTGTCTCTATTTCCAATCATCTTTTGATGTCTTGAAATGGATTCAGCAAAATGCTTCTTATCAACGCGGCTTTTTTGTTGGTAGCGTTGATTAATTCGGTGTTTATTCTTATGAATAAAGTAAAGGCTTTTTGTTAGATGCATAATAAATTGTCCATCATTTTTTCCAGACAGACGGAGTGGTTCAATAATAAATATTCCCTTTTTCATCAATTCTATAAGGGTTAAATCTTTTTGGATCATCAGAATATCTAGACTCATTTCTCCCCTTTGAATAGAGGATATAATAATTTCTTTTGGATTCATTAGTTTAAGCAGGAGACAATATATTTTGATATTATTGATTATTCTTTGATTTAAAGAATCATCCCATCTTAATTGAAAACGTAAATACCGTTTTAGGAAGAAATCAAGCTCTGCTTCCGTGTTACTCTTGTATTTCTTTTTCTTTTTACGTTTTTTCATGTCTGAATCTGATTCCTCATAATCTTCTTCAATATCTTTTTCGTGGTTGGAGCAAACAACTGATCCAAGGGCCCCTTGGCCCTCGAATTCTTTTTCTTCTTGATTTTGATTCTCTAATTCTTTTTCTTCTTGATTTTGATTCTCTAATTCAAGAGATTTTTTTTCATGCGATGATATAAAAAGATTCCCCTTTTTCTTTCTGTTGATGTTTTTATTTTTACTAACATTTCTATTAAAATTAAAAAAAAGTAATTTGATTGGGATGATCCATGGCTTAATCTTATATACACCGTAAAGTACCACAAATTTTTGAAATAGCCAAAGTTCCGGATTTGAGATGGAATGGTTTAGTATTTCTTTGTTCATCCCCATCCAATCAAACCAACCAAAAAAGGTTTTTTTTTGATTGGTTTGATTGGATGGGTTGATTTCTTGATCTTGATGAATTGTGAAATAAAAAAGATCTTTCGTATCAATTTTATCAATTATTTGATAATTATTAATTCCAGTTTTAGTATTTTTATTACTCTTGTTTCCTGTATCGATCCAGGACTTAATATCAACTTTCTTTCTAAAACAAAAATTGAGAATTCCCCAATCAAAATCTTTTTTATCCGGATTTTTCTCCATATCCATAATATCATCTTTTCCTAGATAATGATTGATAGGAATACCTTCCAGCATATAAAAGAAATTGCGTTTACGTGTGTTGTAATTATAAAAAACCTCTTGGTTATTAGTTATTTGTAATGGTGATTCATAAACGTATGAGTTCTTCTTATCTTCATAATTAATAGATTTATATGCTAAAAAATTATATTTATAGTGTTTTTTAAATTTTTCTTTTTGATTTAGTACTGAGTCTGCTTTAAAATGAAAATGATTTTTTTTTTCGTAATGAATTAATTGGTCTTTTTCATATGAATCCCATTTGTTTAAATCTTTATTGTGAGTTATACAGTGTTGATTTATTTTATTTCGCCATTTTTGTATTATTAATCTGAACCATCTAATCTGAGATAAATCGTATTGATAATGATTCTTTAACCAATTTTTCCGGCGATTCATTACAGAATTTCTTTGTGTTCTAAAATAATCTTTTATTTGATTTCTAAGAAAAAGAGATGTTCTGTAATTTCTGTAATATTGAAGAACGGATCTTAACTTATCTAAGTAGAAGTTAATAACTTGGTCTTGTGATAATTTGTAAAATACATATATTTGAGACAAGGAGGGTAAATTACAAAAAATCTTTGATTTCTTAATCTTATTTGATTTCTTAATCTTATTAATCATATTACTATTAGAAAGTAACTTTAAAATAGTCGAAATAAAACGAATTGTATTTGAATTTGTTTTATGAATTCTTTTCCTGAGAATATTAATAATACCTATACATAGAACCATAGCTATGCATATTTTTTCAATAAAAATTTTTATAAAATAATGTTCTTTACGGACTAATTGAGCATTTTTTATTTTTAATATTTGCCAAAAATTTTTTGAGGATCCTAATCTTTTGGCATCATAGCTTATTTTATTATTATTAGGACTAATATTTGTTTCTGAGATTAGAAATCTTTTTTTCTTGTCTTTTGGAATTTTTTCTATTTGATTTAGAATTTCACTTGTTCTATCAGTCAGATTTTTCATTTTTTTTTCCGTCAATGAATACCAATCCACAAGTCGAATTTGAACGGATGATTCGTTAATTATCTGATTAGTAATTATCGAATCTTTTTGAGTTTCATTCGATTCATATATTTCTCTAAATCCAAATAATGGAATTGGTTTTATTTTTGAAATTTCTTTTAGTATTTCTTTTAAAAATAGAATGCTTTTGAGGACCCAGTTTTTTGTTTCTTTTGATTTTGAGACATTTAAACAAATTTTTGTTCTTTCTTTTAAAATTCTTATAACTCGAAAACACTTTTTTTTCAACTTTCTAATTTTTTTTTTTAGTTTTTTCAAAACGGGTTCAAAAGATGAAAGTTGTTTTCGGGGAGAACAAAAAGGCAATTCCGCTTCCATTCCCAAAACTGTTAAAAAACAAAAATTATTTTTTTGTTCTTTTTTTTTCATTGGATTTTTATGAGGAAATTTGGGCTTAGATTTGTGCCAAGGTTTTAGACGAAAAGGAAATAATATCTTTATCTGAATACCGTCTGTTAACCAATTTTTCGGAAATTCTGTTTCTGATAATTGAACTCCGTTATAGGTGCATTTAACATGTATTTCTCGATTCCAATCCCTTAAATCTTCGGACCATTCGGGAAATTGAAATAATAATATACGGACGATATTTTTAGCTATTATTAATGAGGGCAATATAATATATTTTCTAAGAGTCGATTGGGTTACTAACACGAAACCTCTTATTACTTGAGCAAATAGAATACTATCCCAGGCTTCCGCTATTTCTATCTGTGTCCCCTCTTCTCTTTTTTCTTCTTCTCTTTTGTCCTCTTCTTTTTTCTCGCTTTCTTTTTTCTTTTTTTCTGTATAATCCGAAATCATGAATTCAACGTTTTTACATATCCAATTTATAAACATTATTTTCATCAGTTCGGAGATATCAAAAGAAAAAAAAGAAAAAAAGGGGGGTTTGTCTATTCTGTTCAAAAAGGGGGGGGCATGTACATTTGCTTGAAGGAGTTCCCAAGAAACCGTTTTACGCCTTTGAGCGCGCATGGAGCCTTTGATTACGTCTCGGCGAAAATCCGATTGTTGTGAATAACGTATCAAAGCCACTTCGTCTGCTTGATCA